TGTGGAAGAAACAAAATTAAGCAACCCGCAAATATTGGCAAAACTACAATTATTGTTAAGCAAGGAAAATCGTTCGTGGTAAAGACAAGATAGACTTGGGCCAGAAAAATCCGTGCTTAATTGAATTTTATTTTGAGCACGGATTTTGTCGGTAAAAAAAAGAAAATGGATTCAAGTATAGTTTTATGGAATGTATCAATAAGCTAGACCCATACTGCGAGTTGTTTCATGCCATAAATAAACCCGAACACTCAAAAAATCCGTGGGGCAAGCGGATTCACATCTCTTACAACCAACACAGTCCTCGGTCCTTGGAGCAGAAGCGATTTGTTTAGCTTTACATCCGTCCCAAGGTATCATTTCTAATACATCAGTGGGGCACGCCCGGACACATTGAGTACATCCTATACATGTATCATAAATCTTTACTGAATGTGACATTGGATCTATACATTTTTGAACGTCATAAATTTTCAGTCTAGTAAACTAACTTAGAAATGAATCCTATAGTTAGATTCCAGACGAATCAATGAGTGATCAGAATCAATTTACTTCCGAATTGATTTATGAAGGAAGTCCAAAATACTTTGATTTCTTATTTTTTTGCAACCACGATCATACCTTGCTCGTATCAAACCAAAAAATTTGAATTTATTTATTAATACTCATTTATTTATTAATACTCAAATTTTCATCTATATGATGAATACTATTTATTCAACAAATTTGATTGGTTAATACGAGTTGATTTTCTGTTCCGATAAATTGATGAAACAATAGCGGGTCCAATAGCTGCTTCAGCGGCTGCAATAGTTATAATAAAAATTGAGAAAATGTCTCCTCTTAATTGACGATTATCAAAAATATCAGAAAATGTTACAAAATTGATATTAACTGAATTTAATATAAGTTCAAGACACATAAGTGCTCTAACCATATTTCGGCTTGTGATCAATCCATAGATACCAATAGAAAATAAATAGGCACTCAAAACAAGTATATGTTCGAGCATCATTAACCAACTCCTTATCAATTTTGATTGATTTTAATCTGAACAATAAGTCAATCGATTTGATTTTAACAAATATGGCACAATGGGATAGATTGGTAATAAAACTAAATTCCATTTTTTAGACATTAGGGAGAAATTCAAATTAACGAATTATAACATCCCTTTTGCGTTGATTCTATTTGGATTAATCGCTTTAAAGATTTCTTATTGACGAGCTATAGCAATAGCACCTATTAAGGCGACTAAAAGAATTATTGAAATGAGTTCAAATGGAAGAAAAAAATCTGTTACTAAATGAATTCCAATTTGTTGACTATTACTTATCAAATCTTGTTCTAGAATCTGATTTGATTTTGTAGTCCAAATGATCCCATACCAAGACGTATCTGGAATAGTAGTAATTAGTGAAATAAAAAGACTTGTACAAATCATTGAAGTAACTCCATCCCCAACAGTCCAAAGATGAAAATCTTTGTAATATTCTGAACCATTCATAAACATCACAGCAAAAATGATTAAAACATTTATAGCCCCTACATAAATAAGGAGCTGCGCAGCAGCTACAAAATACGAGTTCGATAGAATATAGAATAAGGATATACAAAAAAGAACCAATCCCAATGAAAAGGCCGAATAAATTGGATTCGGAAGTAAAACTACTGCCAGACTTCCTAATATAAGACCCAATCCCAGAAAGACTAAAAGAAAATCATGTATTGGTCCAGGTAAATCCATTTGATTTTATAAAAAAATCGAATTATTTCATGCCTTTTTTGACCTGACCAGGAAACAAGAAGTTATCCTATTTTTTAGGATACTTCTTAATTGAATTAAATTTGAATGGGGGTAATTCGGATTGCTGTAAATACAGTATTGGACTACTCTTATTCTCGAAGGCAGAGGTTGGAACTTTATATTTTTAAATCATTATTCGAATAGAAATTCATTTTAAATCAAAATGAAGTTACGATTCTCACCAACCGTTCTTTTGTATTGACCAAGCCCATTCCTTTCGATCCAAAAGTATTTTGATTTTGTAAATATTTTGTAAATCGAGGGTTTTATACATTTTTTATTTGAGGTAAATTTAAAGAAATTGTTCGAATTGTGTAATCTTCAATTATTGATGCCGGTAAGCGACCTAAAGAAATTTGATTATAATTCAATTCGTGACGATCATAGGTAGAAAGTTCATATTCTTCAGTCATTGATAAACAATTTGTTGGACAATACTCGACGCAATTACCACAAAATATACAGATTCCAAAATCAATACTGTAATTAAGTAATCGTTTCTTTCGAATATCAGTTTGCATTTTCCAATCTACAACAGGTAGGTCTATAGGACATACACGAACACATACTTCACAAGCAATGCATTTATCAAATTCAAAGTGGATTCGGCCCCGGAAACGTTCTGATGTGATCAATTTTTCGTAGGGGTATTGAATAGTTACAGGTAAACGATTCGCGTGGGACAAGGTAATC